TCAAAAAGACCCCATAGTGGTGGAAAGCACTTTAGCGTCCGATTTTTTTCAGTTTCAATGGACTCGTCCAGTACGATACATAAGCAATCAACACTTTTTTGGGGCTGTAAGAAAGGAAGCTTCACAATATTTTTTTGATACATGCCGAAGTGATGGAAAAAAAAGAATATCTTTTACAGATCCTCCTAGTTTTTCTAGTTTTAAGGAACTGACGAAAGGGATGATATCTTCGTCCACAGTAGAAAGACTCTCCTTTGATAAACTAGACAAAGATTGGCTTGATAAGAACAAACAAAGACAAAACAACTTAAATAACGAGTTTATAAAGAGAATTGAGGCTCTAGACACGGGATTTCTTTTTCTAGATATACTCGACAAAAGGACTCGGGTTTGTATTGAGAAAATGAACGAAACCTGCCTCTGCCTACCAAAAAGGTATGATCCTTTGTTGAATGGGCCCTCTCGTGGAAGAATCAAAAAATTTAGCAAAGTAATCGAGGATCCCGAAGAAAAGGAGAAAAGCGAAGAAAAGGAGAAAAGCGAAGAAAAGGAGAAAAGCGAAGAAAAGGAGAAAAGCGAAGAAAAGGAGAAAAGCGAAGAAAAGGCACCGAAAAGCAAAGAACAGGAGAAAAGGGAAGAAAAGGCACGTCTACGCGAAGAAGCACGTCTACGCGAAGAAGCACGTCTACGCGAAGAAGCACGTCTACGCGACGAAAGGGCACTTCTTCAATTGGGTGAATTTCGTGAAAAAGTCTACAATGTAATTCAATCTCGTAAATCTCGTGGAAGAAAAAAGAATGAAATGCAATCTCGTGAAAAAGTCCAGAATGCAATGCAATCTCGTCGAAGAAAAAAGAATGGAATGCAATCTCGTGGAAGAAAAAAGAATGAAATGCAATCTCGTGAAAAAGTCCAGAACGCAATGCAATCTCGTCGAAGAAAAAAAAATGGAATTACAAAATCTCGTGAAAGAATCGACGATGGAACTACAGAATCTCGTGAAAGAATCGACGCTGAACCTACAGAATCTCGTGAAAGAATCGACGATGGAACTACAGAATCTCGTGAAAGAATCGACGCTGAACCTACAGAATCTCGTGAAAGAATCGACGCTGAACCTACAGAATCTCGTGAAAGAATCGACGATGAACCTACAGAATCTCAACTTAAGCAAATCCTTGCTCTAAATCAAATTCATGAGACCCTTTTGCCAGGTTTCATTTTCGAGTCCCCAAAATATGAAGAGAGAATCTTCGCGATACTCAAAAGTAAAACACTAAAACTAAGAGCAGAAGGAAAATTATATTATAATCCTTTGGCAAAATTTTTTTCTAAGCCTTGGGAAAAAGGGGGGGGAAGCATTGATTGGAACCAGCGAAAACTAAAAAAGCTACAGCAACTAAGGACTTATAAAGTGGGAGAAAGTGCGGGACGAGCGCACATCCGTCAACGCGTCCCTCGCTGGTCATACGTATTACTCCGCGAGGTCGTATACGACCTGGGCGAATCCTTTGTGACCCAGCGGGGAGATGATGAGTGCTTTGATATTATATCAGCACAATACAAATATGAAATTATTTTGAATCAGGATACTCAAAATTTACTTATCAAAAATCTTTCTAAAGATAGTAATAACATTGATCCGGAGATTGCTAAAGAGATTAATGAGAAGGTTATGAAGGATTTGATCAAGAGTGGGGGAGACCCTTATAGTATTGACTTTGAGAAAAGCCTTGCTCATGTTCACGTTGGCAGCCTCACCACCAATATCGAGTGGAAAACCGAGAATAAGGACGTGTGGAGGACCTCCTTGAGAGCGGTGCGCGACCAATTTTGGCATCAGGATGACATCAAAGGTGTTGCGAGCGTCCTAAGGCGTAAAAACGGAGTTGTTGTAAGACAGATTGAAATGTTTCCGCATTCCCCTCTTTTTTTGGGCTTCTTAAAAAGTACACTGTCTAGTTCTTTTAGGGTAGTGAAACCCCTTGTTTTGAAAATGCAAAATTTGATGCATAGGTTTGGAATCAAAAAAGGGGACTTTTTCACTCTTAAGGGACCTAAGAAAGAACAGACAAAAACAAAAAGGAAGACAAAAAGGAAGACAAAAAGGAAGATAGACGAAAAAAAAAGCAAAGCATTGAAAGAACGGAAAAAATTGAAAAGAATCAAAAAAGATAAAATCGAACTAGACCCCGAAGAAGAGCTGTTCCGGATGGATGGAATAGATGCATGGAATGAGCTTTATTATGGGCTAGGAGTAAGAGGTATCGTATTAATTTTTAACTCCTATTTGAGAAGATATATTGCATTGCCTTTAGCGATAATAGCTAAAAATATTGGTCGTATCTTATTTTTGCAGCAGCCCGAGTGGGCTGAGGATAGAAAGGACTGGGAAAACGAGACTCATCTTTTATGCAACGATGACGGTTTTGCTATAGGCGTCATATCCATCAGGAACTTTCCGGAGGAGTGGTGGGACTACGGTCTTCAGGTCAAAGTTTTATGGCCTTTAGAGTTGAAACCTTGGCACACAGCGGATGATAGACAAAGGATAACCAACGATTATGCTTTTATAAGGTCTGTCTGGGGACTAGCTGACTATCCTTGGGGTGGTACCCGACCCAACCGTTCCTTTTCCATTTTTTGGGGGCCCATTTTTAAAGAACTAGGCAAAAAAAGTCAAAGATTCGCAGCAGAAAAATTGGAAGGGAGCGCCTTTCGACTTATAAGAAGCGTTTTCAACCCAAAAATAAAGCAAAATTTTGTTAGAGTTCTAGGAAACGCAAAAGAAAGCATAAAACGGCTTAAAGAAAGCATAAAACGGCTTAAAGAAAGGGTTCTAGTTCTAAAAAGCACAATTTTGAAAATAATCAAAAAAAATACAAGATTGAAAGGGATAGGAGTAGATGAATCGAGTGAAACTCAAAAAGAACAAGATTCTATAATCAGCAATGAGATAATTAATGAATCATTTAGTCAAATTCGATCTACAGCTTCTACAAATTCAGAAGAAAAAATACAAAATCTGATTAATAGAACAAGCACAATCAAAAATCAAATAGAAAGAATTACAAAAGAAAAAAAAAAAGTAACTCCAGGACTAAATAATAGTCCTAACAACAAAAAGCAAAATAATAATGTAGAATCACCAAAAAATATTTGGAAAATTGTAAAAAGAAGAAATGTTCGATTAATAAGTAAATGGAATTATTTTCAAAAAATTTTCATTGAAAAAATATACAAAATATACCTAGATATCTTTCTATGTATCATTAAGATTCCTAGAATCAATTTAACAAAAAAATTTTTTGAGAAAGACATTTCCAATACTGAAACAAATCAAAAAAGAATTACCTTTAGTTCGACTATAAAAAATATAACTAAGCGGAAGTCACAGATTGTTCCGAAATTTGCTTCCTTGCCAAATTTATCTTCCCTGTCACAAGCATATGTATTTTACAAATTATCACAAACCCTAGTTAGTGATAAGTTAAGATCTGTTCTTCAATATCGCGGAACGTCTTTTTTTCTTAAGACTGCAATAAAGGATTCTTTTGAAAGACAGGGAATATTCCATTCCGAATTAAAGCATAAGAAACTTCGAAATTTTGGAACGAATCCATGGAAAAACTGGTTAAGAGGTCAGTCTCAATACAATTTATCTAAGGTTCATTGGGAGCGAGTAGGCGCACAAGCCTGGCGAAATAAAGTCAACCGACGCCATACGCCTCAAAATAACGATTTAAATAAAGGAGATTCATATGAAAAAGACCCATTACTTCATTCCAAAAAACAAGATGATTCTGAAGTATATTCATTAGTAAGAAATCAAAAAACTAAGTTTAAGAAAAACTATAAATATGATCTTTTAGCATATAAATACATTTCTTCTGAAACTAAGAAGGACTCCTCTATTTCTAAATTGCCATTACAAGTAAATAAGAGCCAAGAGGTCGACTTATTTGATATACCAGAGGAGATTGTTTTCAAGACTTATTTCAAGGATTGGATACTAGACAAGAAGTTTCTAGACAAGGTTTATCGAGACAGTACTTATCTACACAATTATCTAGACAATACTTATGTAGACAAGGATTATCCCAAGGATTATCAGGATTATCTAGACAAGAGTTTTCTAGACAAGGTTTATTTCAAGGATTCTCTAGACCAGCTTTATCTAGAAACGAATTATTACGAGGATTATTACAAGGATTATCTAGACAAGGTTTATCTAGACAAGAATTCTCTAGACAATTATCTAGACAAGGTTTATATGTCTCTGAAAAAAATGCGAAAGAAAAAACCTGAAAGAAAATATATGGACTTTGATTGGAAGTGTTTAGAAAAATATCCAGTCAATTTGGAGGCCGGGAAAAAGATCGACCCTAACCATAATACAAATACTAAGATTGAGACTAAGAATTCTCAAATAATTGAGACTAAGAATTCTGAAATAATTGAGACTAAGAATTCTGAAATAATTGAGAATGAGAATTCTGAAATAATTGAGAATGAGAATTCTGAAATAATTGAGAATGAGAATAGAGGTCTTATTTATGATATCGTTCCAAAAATGCTCTTGGATCCAGAAATCGAAAAGGATCCAGAACTCAAAGAAGATCCAGAACTCAAAGAAGATCCAGAACTCAAAGAAGACAAAAAAAGCTTTTTTAATTGGATGGGAATGAATGAAGAAATCTTAAAGGCACCCAGAGCGAATTCGAATGAGGAAGATTCGAATCAGGAAGATTGGTTCTTCCCAGAATTTATGCTACGTAAGAGGATATATCAAACGAACCCGTGGCTTAGACCTATGAAGTTACTTCTTTTAAATTTCAAAGGAAAAGAAGAAGAAGAAGAAGAAGAAGAAGAAGAAGAAGAAGAAGTTAGTCAAGGAAAAGAAGAAGTTAGTCAAGGAAAAGAAGAAGTTAGTCAAGGAAAAGAAGAAGTTAGTCAAAGAAAAGAAAATGTTAGTCAAGGAAAAGAAACTAAAGGAAAAG